ATCAATCCATTTTATTCTATTTCTTCCAAGGCAGGGATTCAACAATCACTTAGCCAAAATCAAGTAACTATTCGTACGTTGTTGAAGAGGAATAAGGAATGCCAGTCTTTTATAATTTTGTCAGCATCTAATTGTTTTCAAATGGGTCCATTCAACGATGTAAAATATTACAATGATGTAATAAAAAAAGAATCAATGAAAAGAGATAGTCTAATTCCAATTAGGAATTCCTTGGGACCTTTAGGATTAGGAAGAACCCCTCAAATTGCGCATTTTTATTCATTTTACCATTTAATAACTTATAATCAGATCTCGGGAACTAAATATTTACAACTTGACAATTTCAAACAGACTTTTCAAGTGCTTAAATATTATTTAATGGATGAAAATGGTAGGGTTTCTATTTATAATAATCCCGATCCGCGCGGTAACATCGTTTTGAATCCATTCAATTTGAATTGGAATTTTCTCCATCATAATTATTGTGAAGAAGCGTCTAGAATAATTAGCCTTGGGCAGTTTATTTGTGAAAATTTATGTATATCCAAAAACGGACCGCACTTAAAATCGGGTCAAGTTCTAATTGTTCAAATTGACTCTGTAGTAATAAGATCGGCTAAAGCTTATTTGGCCACTCCGGGAGCAACCGTTCATGGCCATTATGGAGAAATCCTTTACAAAGGAGATACATTAGTTACATTTATATATGAAAAATCGAGATCTAGGGATATAACGCAAGGTCTTCCAAAAGTGGAACAAGTGTTAGAAGTGCGTTCGATTGATTCAATATCGATGAACCTAGAAAAGAGAATGGAGGGTTGGAACAAGAGTATAACAAAAATTATTGGAATTCCTTGGAGATTCTTGATTGGTGCTGAGCTAACTATAGTGCAAGGGCGTATCTCTTTGGTTAATAAGATCCAAAAAGTTTATAGATCTCAGGGGGTGCAGATTCATAATCGACATATAGAAATTATTGTGCGTCAAATAACATCAAAAGTGTTGGTTTCAGAAGAGGGAATGTCTAATGTTTTTTCACCCGGAGAACTGATTGAATTGTTGCGGGCGGAACGAACAGGGCGCGCTTTGGAAGAAGCGATCTGTTACCGAGCTATCTTATTGGGAATAACGAAAGCATCTCTAAATACTCAAAGTTTTATATCCGAAGCAAGTTTTCAAGAAACTGCTCGAGTTTTAGCAAAAGCCGCTCTCCGGGGTCGTATCGATTGGTTGAAAGGTCTGAAAGAGAACGTTGTTCTAGGGGGGATGATACCCGTTGGTACGGGATTCAACGGATTAGTGCAACGTTCAAGGCAACATACCAACATTCCTTTGGAAACCAAAAACAATAAACTATTCGAGGCAGAAATGCGAGATATTTTGTTCCACCACAGAGAATTATTTGATTTTTTCATTTCAAGGAATTTACACGATACACTGAGACAATCATTTCGAGGGTTGAATGATTCCTAAGAGCGGATTCACCCCCTTTCTTTTTAGCTATTTGTATTTGCGGTCATTTTTTTATTTTTTATTTTTATTTGGTATATAGTAATAAAGATAATAAAATAACAAATAGAATAGAAAGAAATTAATATTAATGGTTTGAATCGTGTATCAATGGCCAATATCCGTTAGAGGTAGAAACGAAGGTTCCATCGGAACAATTATTTATTTCTATTTCAGGGCGCCCCGTCTCTCTTTTTTTTAATAAAAAGAAAGGAGGTGCGGATAAATAAATGACAAGAAGATATTGGAACATCCATTTGGAAGAAATGATGGAAGCAGGAGTTCATTTTGGTCATGGTACTAGTAAATGGAATCCTAGAATGGAACCTTATATCTCTTCAAAGCGTAAAGGTATTCATATTATAAATCTTATTAGAACTGCCCGTTTTTTATCAGAAGCTTGTGATTTAGTTTTTGATACAGCAAGTAGGGGAAAGCAATTCTTAATTGTTGGTACCAAAAATAAAGCAGCCGATTCAGTAGCACGGGCTGCAATAAGGGCCCGTTGTCATTATGTTAATAAAAAATGGCTAGGCGGTATGTTAACGAATTGGTATACTACGGAAACGATACTTCATAAGTTCAGGGACTTGAGAACGGAACAAAAGATGGGGAGACTCAATCGTCTTCCGAAAAGAGATTCAGCTATGTTGAAGAGACAATTATCTCACTTGCAAACATATCTGGGCGGGATCAAATATATGACTGGATTACCCGATATTGTAATAATCGTTGATCAGCAAGAAGAATATATGGCTCTTCGAGAATGTATGATTTTGGGAATTCCAACGATTTGTTTAATCGATACAAATTGTGACCCAGGTCTCGCTGATATTTCGATCCCAGCAAATGATGACGCGATAGCTTCAATCCGATTAATTCTTAACAAATTAGTATTTGCAATTTGTGAGGGTCGTTCTAGTTATATACGAAATCCTTGATTCATATTAATAATGAATAATAAAATAAAAAAATTATTTTGGGAACTCCATAGATTTATGAAATCGGTTATGCTTCCTAAAAGAGATACAAGTAACTAGGGATATTATGTAATTAATTGGTATACAAATATATATAAGTCAACTAGGCAAGTCGAAAAAAGAGAAGGTTGAATCAAAATAATTCTTTTTAAAGTTCTATTTTTTTCAGAGGGCAATATGAATGTTCTATTATGTTATATCAACACACTAAAAGGCTTATACGATCTATCCGGTGTGGAAGTCGGCCAACATTTCTATTGGAAAATAGGAGGTTTTCAAGTCCATGCCCAAGTAATTATTACTTCTTGGGTTGTAATTGCTATCTTATTAGGTTCAGCCATTATAGCTGTTCGTAATCCACAAACCATTCCTACTGACAGTCAGAATTTCTTCGAATATGTTCTTGAATTCATTCGAGATGTGAGCAAAACTCAGATTGGCGAAGAATACGGTCCATGGGTTCCCTTTATTGGAACTTTGTTTCTATTTATTTTTGTTTCGAATTGGTCGGGTGCTCTTTTACCTTGGAAAATCATACAGTTACCTCATGGGGAATTAGCCGCGCCTACAAATGATATAAATACTACTGTTGCTTTAGCTTTACTCACGTCAGTAGCATATTTCTATGCGGGTCTTAGTAAAAAAGGATTAGGTTATTTTGGTAAATACATTCAACCAACTCCAATCCTTTTACCCATTAATATTTTAGAAGATTTCACAAAACCCCTATCACTTAGTTTTCGACTTTTCGGAAATATATTAGCTGATGAATTAGTAGTTCTTGTTCTTGTTTCTTTAGTACCTTCAGTGGTTCCTATACCCGTCATGTTACTTGGATTATTTACAAGCGGTATTCAAGCTCTTATTTTTGCAACTTTAGCTGCGGCTTATATAGGCGAATCCATGGAGGGTCATCATTGACTAGTTTTCGAAATAGTCTTTTTTTGGTTTAAGCCTTACGCAATATATGTGCGTATCAAGGTAATCTGCTTAAGGAGCATAATATATAAAAATAAATAGATAAATTATATAAATATAAACTATATAAAGTATAGAAGTAATAGTCAAAAATAAGATATTAGCGGTATTAGGGAATTGCAACAAACAAAAGGGGAAGTAAAAAAAAGGAAAGAGATCGAAAAGATCTTTTTCCTAAAATTCCAGTTCGGTCTATTTATCCCCCCCCCAATGAATACTATCTTTATATTGTTTTGTTCATTTAATTCCAATATCCAATATTATTAGATATTAGTAATCATAATCTGAATAATAATTAGGATTGTAATACTTATAGTATTATAGTGTGCTATTTTAAAAAAGATGCTATTGTTATATAGAAGAATTCCCATTCAAGTTGATTTCATCCAATTAAACGGTTGACCAAAAGAGAATTTTAATAAATAATAAATTACCTGAACTTAGATCAATCAAATACTTCTATTTCGATGCAACGATTCGATCTAACGAATTTGTCCATGTAGATTGATTGTACCTGCGTCGGCGAGTAAAAAAGAAAAAATAAAGATTTACAAAAAACTTCAAATTTATAAAAAAAAATGGATTGGTTAGGGGGGGCCGAACTAGATGTATGTACTCTAATTAGTATAAGACAACTCTTGTGAATGTTTCGAAGAATGATTCTATAATCCGATTGAATGTAAGATATGAATGGTTGATTTACGTTATCCAAGAAACACATGTATATGTAATATTAGATATTAATTAGTTATATATGTAATATCTAAGCGGCTCTATTACTGTGAATTTAGATAGGAATTCCAATGGAATCCCCTCCATTTCCTTTGTAGTTGTGAATTGAATATTAAATGAATAAAATAAAGTGACTATTGAATAAAGAGATTCAATCAAGAAAATAAGAAAAAACGAAAAATTCAAAAAGAATGGTATGGATTCAAAAAAATTCTGTGAATAAAAACTAAAAAAGAAATATCGAAGCCGTTCTGATAATTCAATAATAATATTATTACTTCAATTCCGAGTTCTTATTTCCTTCGACTGTATAGATCTTAGCGATGGAATAATTAAGTCATAATTTATTGGTTGATCGTATCATTAACTATTTACTTATTTTGGTGTGAGGAACTTATCATGAATCCACTGATTTCTGCCGCTTCCGTTATTGCTGCTGGGTTGGCCGTCGGGCTTGCTTCTATTGGACCTGGGGTTGGTCAAGGTACTGCTGCGGGCCAAGCTGTAGAAGGGATCGCGAGACAGCCCGAGGCGGAGGGAAAAATACGAGGTACTTTATTGCTTAGTCTGGCTTTTATGGAAGCTTTAACAATTTATGGACTGGTTGTAGCGTTAGCACTTTTATTTGCGAATCCCTTTGTTTAATCCGAAAAAAAAAAATACGTATTTTTTATTAGTTTATTTCCTTGGACTTACTGCTTTTTTTGAATTAGATTAGGATTTCACTCCTCCAATTATTTGGTGGGACACTAACCCATGGGAAGGACTGATTGGAGAATGGGGAATTAGCAGAACGACTCG